GATTACTTATCCTTACGAAACGAAATATCAGACGAAATAGAACGATTTTAGAAAGGATATAATGAAATTCTTTGATTGGTTTTTCCCAGAGAGAGAAATGATCCGTTTTATTTGACCGATGGGTCCAACAAAAACAAACAATTACACAATTAACAATTACAATTAAATTAATATTTTTTACTATTTTACTATTTAAATTTTACTATTTAAATATAAATATTCAAATTGAATAGAAAATCGAATTTCATAATTTAAATGGTAAGGTAATTTATTTAATTAAATTATTAAATTACTAAATTAAATGGATTTAATATTTAATATTTAATAGAAATTGAAATTTAATAGAATATAGAATAAGAATATAATTTAAGAAATAGAATAAGAATATAATTTAATAGTAATAGAATTTTCTAATTTCTAATTAGAATTTCTAATCCTAAAATAATAAATAAACAGAGAGCTCTTGTTCTTATTCGAAACGCCTCGTGATCTTTAACCAATTCTGCGCTTCAATATAATTACCAGGAGTAAGCGCTATAGCCTGTTTCCAATACTCAGCGGCTTGATCGAACCAAGCCTCCGCTATTTCTGAATCCCCCTGTCGAATGGCCTGTTCTCCCCGGTCGAAATAGGCGGTTCAATTCCTTTCCTTAGAACCGTACTTGAGAGTTTCCTACCTCATACGGCTCGGCAGTCAATTCTTTTGGTGTCCCATTTTTTTACCCTACCATATATCCAAGTGAATAAGATGAATAAGATTTCTCATAGATCTATCGATTTGTCTCGGGTTAACCAAAAGGGGTTAATTCCATAAGTTTCAAACTTGAATTTTGATTAAATTAATAAGAAGTTTTATCTTTTCTCCCACCTTTCAGAAAAATAAAGCATAGGCGTTTCGGGACTATCGTCCGTTAGATTTTTCTGAAAGGTAACTATCTCGTTTTCATATCATATAGAAATTTATATAGAATCCTTGAAAAAGACTTCTTCCTCATAAAAAAGACTTACTGTCTTTGGGATCTGATGCTACACCGCTGCTCAATAACTTAGGGGGTCGGCTCTATTACATAAGTTGATTCCTAATTTTTATCTCATATCATGACATAAATAAGCAGTTCTTGTTTATTGTATCGGCCCAAAACCTCGCTAATTGATCTTTACGGCGCTTCCTCTATCAATTAGATCTTTATCCATAGAATAAAGTATCTAGGCATATATTTCTTCATATTTCGACTTCTATGAAGTTTCTTTTTTTGTTACAGCTGATAAAAATCGTTTTTTGGACGATGCAATATGTAGAAAGCCTATTTTTTTTTCTAGTATTTTCTTTACTAGCGTATTTAAGCGTATTTATTTACTAGCGTATTTAAGCGTATTTATTTACTAGCGTATTTGCTCTTTCTTTCCTTTTATTATTTCTATAGTGGAGATAGTCGCACGTAATGACAGATCACAGCCATATTATTAAAAGCTTGGGGTAAGAACGGGTTTCGTTCTAGTGCTCGAAAATAATATTCTAAAGCTTTTGTATGTTCTCCGTTACTTGTGTGGATAAGGCCTATGTTATAGAGTATATAACTTCGATCATAGGGATCAATTTCTAGTCGCATAGCTTCATAATAATTCTGTAAGGCCTCCGCATAATTTCCTTCGGATTGAGCCGACATCCGTTACGGTCGTCATTCGATTCAAAGAATTCTCCGTTCCAAAACCGTACATGAGATTTTCACCTCATACGGCTCCTCCTTTATGTGCATAATGAGAATAATCCGTGGAATTAAAAAAAGGTCGAAAGATTGTCATTATGAACTGAGCAGGGCTAATGTTTTTACAAGAAATCTCTAGCCAACCCTCTTGCAAAAGATCTTTTCTTACCATCAAGCGTGTTCGTACTAGATAAAAAAGTAAACTTCAACAATTTATTTGTTCTCAACGCTCCTTAATTTCCAGGAATTAGTCACTTCAACAATCTTCGATGGTTATATGGGTATCCAAAGTACGAACAAGATGGATGTTTGTTGTCCCAACCATTTCTCTTAGTTCCGATCCCGATAAAGAAAGGGAATCATTAATAACAAAGTTTTCGTGTTGTTGATTCCTAGGTGTAGTGCTTCTTCCTCTATGCCGCCTATTGGTACTAGTGTAGTAGGGTTGACCTACAATACAGACCCATACCATAGGTGTAACCTTTCGCTCAATACTCGAATCAACAATTGAAGCATCTGAGGTTGCATTAATCGGGGATACACGACAGAAGGAATTGCTTTATTTATATTTATAAACTTCACCTTCAACAAGCGTAGATTTCTTTTTTGTTTTCAATGGTCTTTTTTTCTATTCTGAATAATATGTCTTTTTCCTAAGACTGAGAGCGGTAAAGTAAATAAAAAAGTAAATAAAGTAAAATATATATATTAATATATATAATAATAATCAAATCGCACCATCTCTGTAATAAGTAAATGCCTCTTTTTCTCCTGAAGTTGTCGGAATTATTCGT